GCTACTGATAATAATGATCCACAAAGAAGAGCCGCATAGCTCAATATCATCATACTTACGTGCATTATTAACCACTCCGATTGTAGAGCGGGTACTAATATTGTGGGTTTATGTATTTCAGTTAAAAGACCCGAAGTAGCAAAGCCTTGGGTAAAAATAGTACTTGAGGCAGTTATTGTGGTTAAATAATTTTTTCTTATTTTGAAATAAGGGACTATATGAATAAGGGAGAAACTCCATGAAAGAAAGATTAATGATTCATATAAATCACTTAGTGGGAAATGGCCCGAATAAATCCAACGAGTGATTAATAATCCTGTTAGACATAAAAAAGTAGCTATCATTCCCTTTTCTGACGAATCATCTGGTTTTATGATTTCATTGCCGAATAAGGTTATCAAATGAATTGTAATTACAATTGAAACAATCGAAAAGGAAATATGAGTTAATATATGCTCTAAAGTTGAAAATATCATAAAAATGAAAAAAAGGGGGGAATCCCCCAAATTAATTAAGAAATATAAATCGGGAATTTAATTTATTATAGGATCTATTGGATCTCTTTTAGAAGATGGCATGCCGCCACTCGGACTCGAACCGAGATGCTCTAGCACTGCTTCCTAAGAGCAGCGTGTCTACCGATTTCACCATAGCGGCTTGCTCGAACTCATAATAGCCTATTTATATTCAATCGTCGAGATTGAACAAGTCAATTCAATCAAATAAGTTTTTTTAGTAAAGATTCAAATTGATAAAAAAAATGAGTTCAAAAGTAAATTTGAAGGTTCATTAGTTTCATTTATTTTCCTTTAGGGTGTCCGGTTTATTTATCTTAGGGCTTTGACGTAGTTTATCCTATTCTAAAATCCAACTTTTGCAACTAGATAATTCTCTCGATAGAATAAAAAAAAATGTTTTCATTTTTTACTTTTATTGATACTTAATTATTTCTCGTTTATCTGATTTCATAAATTTGAAACAAAAAATAAATTTCTCAATGAATCCAAAATATGGCTATTTTGGATTACTCCAAATTGACACATTATTTGTACATAATATCTCATAAGTTCTTTTATCGATTGGGCTGAAAATTGGAGATATATGGGAAATCCATATAGTAATTCCGAGAAATTAAGAAGTTAGAAAGTTATCAAAAAGCAAAATTTTTTAACATGGAATCAATTAGTTTCAACAATTCATTAATTTTAACTAAAAATCTTATATCTGCCCTTCCCGAGATAGAGAAAAATTTTTCATTATTGTAAAGGTCGATGGGGAAAATAAGACTCCCCACCACCAAAATGTGAGTGAAAATATACTAAAAAGAAATAAAAAATCTTGTATTTTTTTCTTTATTCTTTTTTTTTTTAGAATTCAGAAAACAGAAGAATTCTTCTTTTAGACATCTTATAAGATTAAGATTGAAACCTGGTCTATTTCATATTGATTAGAATAGGGACTGCCAATTGTGAATTTTATATTAACAAATTACTGAGCCAATTTTTCGAGTCAAATCCATTCCGATTATTCCAATATTTTAGGACTTATTTGTTTGTCGCACAAAAAAACTTTTTGAATTCCCGGTAGAAAGAGATTTCCCTAATGACAAAGCTTTTAACGCCGCCCAATATCCTTTCCTTTTCCAAATATTTTTACGAATACGCTTTTTTGATATAGAAGTACGTTTTTTTGGAACTGCCATTTAAAAATGAAGAAGTTACTCATTGTTATAGTTGGATGTGAAAGACATCTATTGTTCAAAACGAATTATTATTTCTTATTCATTATCTATTTTTTCTCTAAATAATATTCTCTTCATAAAAAATAAATATAGATATGTGAAAGATCCGTGAAAATTGGATCAAAAATTACTCGAAATAAGAAAATTTTGATTCCATACAATATTCGTAAAACCAAAAATTTTTGGATTGGAACTCTTAGTTCTCGTTCTTTATCTCTCAAATTTATATCTCTAGAATCTGCTATGTCATAGAAATCTAATTAGTTAAACTTAATAAAATAAATAAATAAAGAACCTAAAAGACCTAGCTCTGTTGATTTTCGTCATTCTATACTTCATTTACATGTAATAAAATACCTCAAAGGATTGAAAAACTAAACTTTTGCCTAATAAAAAACTTGAGTCTTTTTTTAGTCAAACTCGAGGAAAGAATACACCTAAATTCAATTTTTAAATTCGAATGAGACTATTAAGAAATCTGTTAAAGGATACGTGGTTTGATAAAAAAATATCTCAGTCATTTTTTATCCTTTCTCGATAAAAAAGTCTATTTTAGATCTATAATATTCTAACGTTTACTAATAAATCGTTTTGATTGAAATGGAAAACAATCAATCCCATAATGAATTAGTTAATGAGTTGGAATAAACTAACTAAAATGAAGAGTTATTATTTCATTAGACCGATGACCTTAGTTAATCCTATAATTCATATCAGCATCAAGTACTCTTTTTAGGGTAATTTTTTATCCTTGCTCTA